CAAAAACTCTTGATATTGATGCATTTTCGGACATTTAAATCTTCGAATAGTAAGATAGTCGCACCGCCAGTCTTCTTCACAATCTACATACTAGGATTAGGAATGCGGTAGAAGGACTTCCTGTCATCTCATAGAAAAAGGAGAAACAAGCTACGGTCTTTTTAGCATTTCATTTTTTTCAGCGCTAAGGGATAAAATGAGTTTGAGTCTTTTTACTAACTTGATGTTGAAAAATTAGCGAGTCTAGAAATTCATTTCGGACAATTGAACCTTCTCGAACTGCTTCTTTTTAAGAACCAAAAAGATTTGTGCCAAAATAACAGCGGCGAAGAAGAGCAACAGGCCTCGGACACGGAATAGATCTTGAAGTACAATTTCTGCATCTCCTTGACCAAATCCGCCCACATTAGGGTTACTCGTCAACGGTTGATCCAATTTGATAGATTCGCCTTCTGAAACGAGAAGTTCCGGCCCTGGGGGGATAATATCAACCACTAGACGTCCATCCGATGCATCCGTTATGGATACTTCGTATCCCCCCTTTTCTTTTCGTATGATTTTACTTACTATACCGGCTGCTGTAGCATTATAAACTGTATTGTTACTCTTGCTCCCGTCGGGATAAATCTGACCTCTTCCCCTGTTTCCGCCGACATATATAGGATATTTTAAGAAGTGACTCTCTTTCTTAGTAGCGGGGTCTGGAGAAAGAATAGGAAAGGTGATTTCACTATAGTTCTGACCGGAAACAGGGCCTATGACAAGAATATTTTTTTTATTGGGGCGATAGCTCTGAAAAGACAGATTGCCTACCTTTTCTTTCATCTCGGGGGAAATACGATTGGGAGGGGCTAATTCAAACCCCTCCGGTAAAATAAGAACAGCCCCGACATTCAAAGTGCCCTTTTTACCATTAGCAAGAACTTGTTTCAGTTGCATATCATAAGGAATTCGAACAACTGCCTCAAATACAGTATCGGGAAGTACCGCTTGTGGAACCTCAATATCCACAGGCTTATTAGCTAAATGACAATTGGCGCATACAATACGCCCGGTCGCTTCGCGCGGATTTTCATAACCCTGCTGGGCAAAAATGGGATAGGCACTTGAAATAGATGTCCGAGTTAGCATATATAGCATGAGGGATACGGAAATGGATCGAGTAATCCGTTCCTTTAGCCAAGAAAAAGTATTTCTAGTTTGCATGGTCCAATCATTGATACGGAAAATTTCTACAATAAATTGAGTAGGTTACTAATCGAGTTTCCTATCCACGATTCTGCTATTGACTGGAATATTGTTATGGGAATAAAATATAGGATCAATCCCCCGGGTTCATCGAAATGGAAAAAGTAAGGACGATTTGCAATGCTTTCCTTATGTACAACTACAAAGTAAAAAACATTCGACTTCGATGAATTTCATATTCATAGATCATTTTTCACTTATTGAATGATAAATCACTACAAGTGACGGAGATAGACGATTTAAATAATAGAAAACCCAATATTTAAAAATGCTATCGAGAATGACTGGAAGAATACAAACAAGACAAGATATAATTTGATCATTATGAACAAATCCAAAATCTTTGTAGACAGAGCTAATTAGTAGTTCCCAACCACGGGTCGAATGAAATCCGAGACATAAATCGGCTAATAAAAGAATAGAAAGCGCTTTTGTTGTGTCACTTAAGTTATATAGGAATTCCTGAGTCCACGAGTTAAGAATCCCAAGTTCTTTATTACCCAAAATAGAATAACCACTTAGAATAAGGAAAGAGATTAAATTTGTCGATAAGTACAAAATCGTATGAATACGATCCTCGTTGTGCATCTTGATTAATTGGATTGTTTCGTTCTGGATTCCTAGACGAAGGTTTTGGAGAGGTGTTTCCGCGTATTCCTTGATCATTTCGTCCAAGAGGAGCAGTTCGTCTAATTCTATGAATTTTTCGAGAATACTCTTTTCTTCAATCTCGTTCAAAAAAGTTTCGGATTGCGCAGTATTCCACCAATTAGTAACCCAAGATTCTAGACTTTTATTAAATAAGAGACAAATAGACCGGGGCAAAAAGACTATAGATGCAAGATATAAAAGAGGAGTGAATGCTTTCGTTTTTGCCATTTTTTCATCTATGAATTGTTAATGAACCCCTTCAGTCGTCGACTCGAAGCCCTCTAATATTTCGCTTACACACGAGTTCTATTCCAAGGTATCGAACCTTGGAATCTATTCAATCTTTTTCAATCTTTTTCTTTGTGCGTTAGGCCTTAGTTCTTGAATCGAGAAAGAGTACAGAAATTGACTTAAGAAGCTACTTTGAATTCGAATGAATAAAGAATCCAAAAAATTTTCTTTTTCGATATATCAACTCAATTGGGTAAAAGTATCTCCCTTCGAGGCGTACCTGAAAGAACAACTTTAAGGAATGAATATGATTCATATTTTGAGACAAAAGAACTCCCTTTCTATTATTCTAGAAAAATTAGAATATTTTGAAAAATTTCAATGACTCTCAGGCGTCAGGGAGCTAATAATTGAGGGAAGTTTCTGAAGAATCTTGTGATGATCAAAAATGAGTAGCAAACCAAAGCAGGAATTGGCTAGTTATTCTTAATCGTTATAAGGAATCCAATTGTTTGGACAGTAAGGAGCACAAAAACAGAGAAATTAAGGCGTGTCGATTGAAAAAAACTTTACATATGATCTATCTGAATCTAAAGTTTCAATTTCACCAAGTCTGGATTTTTCTATTTTGATTTATAGATATTGGACTTAAAATAGAAACTGGGAAAGTTTTTTTCTAAAGGGTTGAGTATGCGAGAAATCTATTATTTCAATTTGTTACTTCTTGTTATTATTGAATTGAATTGTGTAGATTTACATACCTATAAAAGACCCCAAAACAAAAAGCGTTTTGTTTTCTACTTCTCCCTTATACGCCTACTTTAGCTCAAATCCATGTTCAGAATAAACCTCAGTCTAGTTATGTTATAGAAATTCGTGATAGAAACAGAGGATTCGTGAGTTTTCCCTCTCCTGCTGAGAAATTTTCTCACAGTTCTCAAAAGACTTCAATGGGTACACGCAAGAAATAGGCCAATTTCGCAGCTTTTTGTTCAATTTCCCACGCAGTCAAATTCTCATCAGTACGAGTCAATGGAAGGGCTCCCTGTCCTCGGATATCCATATAAAGGACACGACGAGCATAAAGACCCTCTTTAACTTCTATTCGGACAGACTGAATATCTTTTATAAGGAATCGGAGAAAGATACGCCGATTTTTCCCGGGAAATCCCCAACGAAAGATACACACGATTCCTTCTTTTCGATCGAATCGATCATAACCACTACCTACATTCCAAGAAATTGTGCACCATAAATAGGAGCTAATAAAAAGACCCGCGATCCCATAGAAAGACATCACAATCCCTTGTGGAAAAAAAACAATTTGCTGAAACGGAAATAAAGATATCCAAGTTCTACCAAGATAACTGGAAGTTCCAACCAACAAGAATCCTAATGAACCTAAAAAAAGGATAACAGTCCAGCAGAAATTACTTGTTTTTCGAGATCCCGTTATAGGTTCTATCCATATATGTTCTGATCGACAACTCATACTTGATCCGGTTTCAGTTTCTTGGAATTGAGAGAATATCCCAAATGAATTTGACTTTAGTCTTTCTGTTTCCGAAGTAACTCTCATCAACTAGCACGAGTTTGATAGGAACTTTTAAGAGTAATTCATTAAATTGATTAGATCTAAACTAATAACATATCCTTACTAATAACATATCCTTCGTACGACCCCACTAAAGATATCCACATACTCCATTTACCCATATATCATGGTTCTGCAGATATAAGAGTTTTTCGACGAAAGCTACTTATACCATCTTTCACTAATACCGGCGTTATTATAGAAGTCTAAAACCAAACGAATGAGATTTTATCTCATCGGTTCTAAACAATCTTGTTTTTTTGAACATAAAGAAATAAAGACGCCATTGTGATTGCCGGAAATACTAGGCCTACTAAAGGTACCAAAACAGAGGGAAAGTTAAGAATTGTCATAGAATGTGTACCTCAATTTACTATATTGTACCTCTTATTATTATTTAATCGATATTCTATTATACTAAAATATCGATTAAATAATAAATAGAGTTCTGCAAGTCCGTGTTCTTAATCGGACTCTGAATTTTCCTCTTTTTCGAGTTGTCGTAAACGTTCGAGAGCACCCGTCCAATATCCAAGCTTCGCAATATATCCGAACTCGTCCGTGTTTTCTTGGTGGAAAGCCTCGATCGATCGGCAGGCAACGGCAATTTTTGCCGTTTGCCAAGCCATCGGAGTTTTTGAAATTCTTTGTAAATTTCGATCGATTAAGTTGATGCCTTCTACTTCGGCAAGGTCGAAGACGTCTGCAAAACCCCCCACGGACAGCCGAACAGCTTCGTCACACCTATTCACAAGATACATAAGAGCCATTTTATCAAAAAAATTCCGTGTTTGAGGACCTCTCGTCAAAAGATGCATAAATGCACGTGACATTGTGTCAAACAAGGAATTTGTTTCAAGACCCCTGTTAACAAGATAGGCACGTACAAGTCTGTCAAACAAGGAATTTGTTTTCAACCCTTTGTTTAACAGATACGTAAGTGCCAGCCTGTCAAACAAGGAATTTGTTTTCAACCCTTTGTTTAACAGATACGTAAGTGCGATTCGGTGACTCAAAGAATTTGTTTCACGACCCCGGGTTAAAAGATACCTAAGGGCAAGTCGGGCCAAGAAAGAATGAAGTTTCATATTCAAAAAAAAACGGAATACTTCGCGGTCTAATGGGTAATTGGTAAAGTTCATTACGGCTTCCTCCCTCGATTTTTTTTTTCTAAGAGATAGAATAAAATAACATAGAAATGGATTGCAATGGAAATAAATTTCCATTGCAATCCATTTCTACCAATTGCTAAGAATTTTGAATTTTATCTTTAGTA